GATTCTATTTGACGTCTAAATCCTTTGTCAGGCTATTGTTCTCTTATTTTGTTCCCGGAGTAAGACATCGACTTCGCAATAAGATCAACTCTTTTAATTCCATGATGGACTCCTATGAAAAAAACATTGGCGCGTGTGTAAACGAGGTGCTCTACCTAACTGAGCTATAGCCCTTGTGCTTTTGATACATATTTTATCATATTAGATAAAGAAATTCTTGTCAAGATGAATATGACATGATCCAATCTCTTGGATTTCTATTGCGTTGGTATTGCTTATTAAGTAATAGAACTTTTATAATCCATTGATCTGATAGATAGGTACTTTTTTTATTTGGGATGATAAATGACCTACTTAACTCAGTGGTTAGAGTATTGCTTTCATACGGCAGGAGTCATTGGTTCAAATCCAATAGTAGGTAAGGTATAGGTAGAACTTATTAGATACCAGAATCAATGGTATCTAATAAGTTTTTCTACTGACCCCTTTTTTTCTTTTTTATATTCGGCTGCACCAACTTGTTACGAGATCATATTGATAGCCTCTAGTCGTGTCCTAGCTCGTCTGAGAGCTAGATTTGCCTCAATTGTTTGTCTCTTGCCTTCAGCCTTATTCAAGTTAGCTTCTGCTATTTTAAGAGTTTGTTGTGCTTCTTGTGGATCAATGTCACTACCCTTCTCCGCATCAGTTACTAAAATAGTGATCTCATTATTGCCTATTCTAGCAAAACCACCCATCAGAGCCATCGTTAACCATTGGTCGTTAAGGCGTATTCTCAAAATACCTATATCTACAGCTGTGGCAAGAGGCGCATGATTTGATAATACTCCAATTTGTCCACTAGTAGTAGATAAAATAATTTCCTTCACTTCTGAATCCCAAACAATTCGATTGGGGGTCAGTACACAAAGATTTAAAGTCATTTCTTCAATTTGCTCTCCATTTCTAAATTTCTAAGTTAAGTTCGCAGCCTTCGCAGTAGCTTCATCGATATTACCCACCAAATAAAAGGCTTGTTCGGGAAGACCGTCTAATTCTCCAGAAAGAATCAAATTAAATCCTCTAATTGTTTCTGCTAGACCAACATATTTCCCTGGTGAACCGGTAAATACTTCTGCTACGAAAAAAGGTTGTGATAAGAAACGTTCAATTTTTCGTGCTCTTGCTACGGTTAAGCGATCCTCTTCGGATAATTCGTCCAACCCAAGGATAGCTATAATATCCTGAAGTTCTTTGTAACGTTGTAAAGTTTGTTTAACTCTTTGCGCAGTTTCATAATGTTCTTTACCAACGATCCGAGGCTGGAGCATGGTTGATGTTGAATCTAAAGGATCCACCGCTGGATAGATACCTTTGGCAGCTAATCCTCTTGATAGTACAGTAGTAGCATCTAAATGTGCAAATGTCGTGGCAGGAGCAGGATCGGTCAAATCGTCTGCAGGTACATACACTGCTTGAATAGAAGTTATAGACCCTTTTTTGGTAGAAGTAATTCTTTCTTGGAAAGAACCCATTTCAGTAGCAAGGGTGGGTTGATAACCCACAGCCGAAGGAATTCGGCCCAATAAGGCCGATACTTCGGATCCTGCTTGGACAAAACGGAAGATATTGTCGATAAATAGAAGTACGTCTTGTTCATTGACATCTCGGAAATATTCCGCCATAGTTAGGGCAGTTAAACCAACTCGCATACGAGCTCCAGGCGGTTCATTCATTTGACCGTAGACTAGAGCTACTTTTGATTCTTCAATATTTTTTTCATTAATGACTCCAGATTCTTTCATTTCTATATAAAGATCATTTCCCTCACGAGTACGCTCACCTACTCCGCCAAATACGGATACACCTCCATGAGCTTTGGCAATGTTATTGATCAATTCCATAATAAGTACGGTTTTACCTACCCCAGCCCCACCGAAAAGTCCAGTTTTTCCTCCACGGCGATAAGGAGCTAAAAGATCTACTACTTTAATTCCTGTTTCAAAAATGGATAATTTTGTATCTAACTGTACAAAGGCAGGCGCGGATCTATGAATAGGAGATGTTGTCCGAGTATCTACAGGACCTAAATTATCAATGGGCTCTCCAAGCACGTTGAAAATTCGACCCAGAGTTGCTCCGCCGACTGGAACACTTAGAGGAGCTCCCGTGTCAATCACTTTCATTCCTCTCATTAGACCATCGGTCGCACTCATAGCTACAGCTCTAACTCGATTATTTCCTAATAATTGCTGTACTTCACAAGTTACGTGAATTTGTTGACCAACAGTATCTCGACCTTGAACTACCATAGCGTTGTAAATATTAGGCATCTTCCCTGGAGGAAAAACTACATCTAGTACCGGACCTATTATTTGGGCGATACGTCCAAGATTTTTTTTTTCAAGTGCAGAAACCTCAGTCTCAGAAGTGGTAGGAGTTATTCTCATATTAAAATATATCCGTTTTTTTCCAAAAATTTGGAAATCAAGAAAAAAATGTTCGATAACAAAGTAAGTTG